TATGATTTATTAATTTATTCAGAAGGAATTCGTCGAGATTGTACACTTTTTTTCTATTTATCTTATTCTAAAAAAAAATATGTATATAAATAACACAAATAAATAAAGTGCAGCCGGTTGGGTCCAACCTATTCTTGAAATATACAACTCGCACACACTCCCTTTCCAAAAAAAATCAATACACCAAGCACTACACTTAGATTTATTAGATTTGTTGCTAAAATATCGGTATTAAACCCGAAACTCCCGGCGGATGGCCAGTGGCCTAAGGAAACGAAAGAATCGGTTACATTTTTCATATGCTCTCCTCTTATAGATAGGACTAACAAAGAACAGAGTTCTTTTTGTATCACTTGACTTGCCCTTTTTTGATCGATTTCTTTTTCTTAATTTTTTTCTTTGTTTTAAGTTTCCGATAAGATACTTATTAAGTTGGGTCCTAGGTCTTGTAGAAATTGCAAAATATTTCCCCTGTTCAAACACTTCCTAAAAAGAAAGTAAAAATTCCATCGTACTAACCGAAGGACGGGAAGGAATAAAGCGAGCAAATCCACAAATTCGTCATCCTCAAATCAGTCTTTCCCGGGGTATTGTTCCAACAAATACATAATTGTAGGAGTAAAGTAGTGATATAATTCACAGAAGCAAACCGAAACGAATTAATAAAATAAGAAAAAGTGTGTAATGCACTTTTTTTACATTTTCGTTCTAGGATGAAATTAAACAAAAGGATTTGCAAATAAAAGTGCTAATGCCACAACGAGCCCATAAATGGTTAAAGCTTCCATAAAAGCTAGACTAAGCAATAAGGTGCCTCTTATTTTTCCTTCTGCTTCTGGTTGTCTCGCAATACCTTCTACGGCTTGGCCTGCAGCAGTACCTTGACCAACTCCAGGTCCAATAGAAGCAAGCCCTACGGCCAATCCAGCAGCAATAACGGAAGCGGCAGAAATCAGTGGATTCATGATGATAGGTTCCTCGCACCAAAAAAAAATGGTTAATGATACAATCAACCAAGGAATTCTTACTTATTTGATCACTAAAAAATATCGAATCGAAGTAACTAAAACTTCGAAAAAAAAAAACTATATAGATAGGGATAAACCCTATATCTAACTAATATATATATCTACTATCACATATACATTTGTTTCTTTCATAACGGAAACCGCGCGCATTTTTTATTGAATCAGATTCTAGAATAATTCGTCGAAAAATATACAGGAACTGTAGCTGGACTTATAGACATTACATATAGACATATATCTAGTGTCCCTAACCCATCCTTCGTAATATCGTCTATCTTTCCTCTTAGAACTCTAGTCATATATACATATGGATTTCTTATTTCTATCTATATATGTATATGTTACCGAACCAAGTATATTTTCTTGAACCATGCATTGCCTCAGGCGGGGTAAGCTTAAAAAAAGAAGACTCTTTTGAAAACTAATCAATGATGACCCTCCATGGATTCCCCTATATAAGCCGCCGCTAAAGTTGCAAAAATGAGAGCTTGAATACCGCTTGTAAATAATCCAAGAAACATGACAGGGATAGGAACTACTGAAGGTACTAAAGAAACAAGAACAACAACTACTAATTCATCCGCCAATATATTTCCGAAAAGTCGAAAACTCAGAGATAAAGGTTTTGTGAAATCTTCTAGGATGTTAATTGGTAAAAGGATTGGAGTCGGTTGAATGTATTTTCCAAAATAAGCCAATCCTTTTTTGGTAATACCCGCATAAAAATATGCCACGGACGTGAGTAAAGCTAAAGCAACAGTAGTATTTATATCATTCGTAGGGGCAGCCAACTCTCCATGAGGTAACTGTATGATTTTCCAAGGTAAAAGAGCTCCAGACCAATTAGAAACAAAAATAAATAAGAACATGGTTCCAATAAAGGGAACCCAAGGCCCATATTCTTCTCCAATCTGAGTTTTACTCAAGTCTCGAATAAATTCAAGAACATATTCAAAGAAATTCTGCCCGTCGGTAGGAATAGTTTGTGGATTCCGAACAGTTATGATAACTGACCCTAATAAGATAGCAATTACTACCCAAGAAGTGATAAGTACTTGAGCATGAATTTGTAAACCTCCTATTTGCCAATATAAATGTTGGCCTACTTCTACACCTGATATATCGTAAAATCCTTTGAGTGTTTTAATGGAACATGGTATAACATTCATATTGCCCTCTGACAGAAATCAAACTAAAAAAAAAATTATTTTGATTCAACCATCTCTTTTTCAACTTATCTACTTTCATCATTAATCATATATTTAAAATACCAACAAATCACATAACATAATATCCCATTTTATCTCTTTTTAAAAATGCAAGACAAGAATAGTAACCAATCTAAGAAATCAAAATAATTAACTAATCTTATTATTCTTAATCATAACATAATCATAATCAATGATTTCTTATATAGCTAGAACGACCCTCACAAATTGTGGATACTAATTTGTTAAGAATCAATCGGATTGAAGCTATAACGTCATCGTTGATTGGAATCGAAATATCTGCAAGATCCGGGTCACAAATCGATTAAACAAATTGTTGGAATTCAAAAAATGACACATTCTCGAAGAGCTATATATTCTTTTTGCTGATCAACGATGATTACAATATCGGACAACCCAGTCAGATATTTGATCCCACCCAGATATGTTTGCAAAGTCGATAATTTGCTCTTCAACATTGCTGCATCTCTTTTAGCGAGACGGTCGAGTTTCCCCATCTTTTGTTCTCCTCTTAAGTCTCTGAACTTATGAAGTCTCGTTTCTGTAGTGGACCAATTCGTTAACATACCACCGAGCCATTTTTTATTAACATAATGACATCGAGCCCTTATTGCATTGCAGCCGAGACTACTAAATCCGCTGCTTTATTTTTGGTACCAATCATTAAAAAGGTTTTCCTCGACTTGCTGCATCAAAAACTAAATCACAGGCTTCTGATAAAAAACAAGCAGTTCTAGTAAGATTTGTAATATGAATACCTTTACGCTTTGCAGAAATGTAAGGGACCATTCTAGGATTCCATTTCTTAGTACCATGATCAAAATGAACTCCCGACTCCATCATCTCTTCCAAATGAATGTTCCAATACCTTCTTGTCATTTTTCCCGCGCTTTCTCTTTTTTTTTTTAGAAATAACTAATTGTTCCTACGGAACCTTATAATGAGGTTGACCATTGATACATAGTCCGAACTATTCATTTTTTTTTTTTATTACTTACTTCATTTTTTTACTTAACAAAACTAGAAAGGAAAAAGAAAAAATATCTGCTTAGGAATTAGGAAATCGAGAAAATGTATTTTCTAATGTGTCATGGAAATTCTTTGGGCTACAAGAACAAAAAAATTCTCGATGGTGTAACAAAATATCTCTCATTTCCAACTTGAATACATTTTTCTTTTTTATTTCAAAATGAATGTTTTTGTCTTGCCTTGAACGGGGCACTAATTTTTTAAATCCGGTACCGATAGGGATAATTCCCCCCAGAACTACATTTTCTTTCAGCCCCTTCAACCAATCAATACGCCCCCGGAGAGCAGCTTTTGCTAAAACTCTAGCAGTTTCTTGAAAACTTGCTTCAGATATGAAGCTTTGAGTATTCAGAGATGCCCTCGTTATTCCTAATAAAATTGCCCGATAACAGATCGCTTCGTCTAAAGCACGCCCTGCTCGTTCTGCTCGCAGCAATCCGATTAATTCTCCAGGCGAAAAAACATTAGACATTCCGTCTTCTGAAACCAACACTTTTGATGTTACTTGTCGTACAATAATCTCTAGATGTCTATTATGAATCTGCACCCCTTGAGATCGATAAACCTTTTGGATCTTATTAACCAAAGAGATATGGCTTTGGGCTATAGTTAGCTCAGCTCCAATTAAGAATCCCCAAGGAATTCCAAGAATTCTTGGTATACGTTCGTTCCAACCTTCGACTCTCCTTTCAAGGTTCATCGATATTGAACCAATCGAACGCACTTCTAAGATTTGCTCCACTTTTGGAAGTCCCTGCGTTATGTCACCAGATCGGGATTTTTCATATATAAATGTAACTAATGTATCTCCTTCAGAAAGGGTTTCTCCGTAATGTCCGTGAACAGTCGCTCCTGGAGTAGCCAAATACGGCTTAGCTGATCTTATAACTAAGGAATCAACATGAACAATTAAAATTTGACCAGATTTTTTTATATGTGTCCCATATTTAACTAGACATAGATTTTCACAAATAAATTGTCCAATGCTAATTATTGTGGATGTTTCTTCACAATAATTGTGATGTAAAAAGCACCAATTCAAATGGGATGGATTTAAAATGATGGTATTGCATGGGTTGGGATTATAAATCCTTCTATTTTCATCTATTAAACAGTATTTAAGTACTTCAAGTACTTGGAAAGTCGCTTTCAAATTATCAAGTATCCAATATTTGTTTACCAAGATCTGATTATGAGTTATTAAATAGTAAGCTGAATAAAAGTTCACTATTTTAGATACAATAGTACCTAGGGGACCCAACAAATCCCTAATTAGAATTATGGGATTCAATTCTTTTGCCGTGATGTTATATTTCGAACCATTGAATGGACATGGGCCAACTCGAGAACAATTGAATGATGACAAAATTATCAAAGCCTTATTTTGATTCAACAATGTACCAATAGTTGCTTGATGCTGAGTAACTACTGAAATCTTCCCTTTCGAAAAAAAAGGGTTGATATTGGTGCAATCTAATCCATTATCGGGGATCAATCCCGAACCCGCCGTATCATACCTTTTTTCGGCATATGAAAGACTAGACTTTACTAACTCAATTTTTATGAAATTTTGAATCAGATCATTTGTCCTTACCTCAACAAGAGAAGCATAAACTTCTTCTATAGAACCATTTTTTTCTTGGTCCCAATTCAATACTAAGCAAGTCCGAACTAATTGAATACTTGTGTGAAAAATTCCACGAATTGACTTTCC